TTAAAAATAAGCTAAATTAAGCTTTTGGGTTCATACCCCAAATATAAAGGTATCCCCTTTTTTTTAAAAATAAAGTGCCTGATTAAAGGATTATTCTGATAGAATAAAAAATGTAATTTTTTTTTACCTTTATTATATTTTATAGAATCAAACTATAACTAATAATATCAAAAATTATTGTGCCTCATACACTAAAATATATTAAAATATTTTATAAAAAAAAAAATAAACTTTTAATTTATTTTTTTTATTAAAATATTTTTTATTTTATTTAATATTAATTCTAATAAAATATTTTTTTTTTTTATATTAATTTTTAGAACTTTAATTTCTATTTCTTCAAATTCATGAATAGGTTGTTGAATTGGATTAGAAATTAATATATTAAGATTTATCCCCCTAATTTCAAATTCTAATAATCTTTTAAATTCAGAAGCTTCTTTAAAATATTTTTTAATTCAATCCATTGCCTCAATTAATTTTTTATTCTCTATTTTATTTAAAATAATTTTAATAAAAAATTTTGAAATTAATAATTTAATTTCAATTTTAATTAATTCTTCAATATTTATAAAAATAGGATCAGCACCTTTTCATTTTTGATTCCCAAATATTATTGAAGGTCTATCTTGATTAAATTGTTTTATTTTAATAACATGACAAAAAATTACCCCCATAATTTTGTTATCATATTATTTAAATAAAAATTTATTATTAATAATTATAATAATAAATACTATTATTGGAGCTATTGGAGGTATTAATCAAACCTCATTACGTAAATTAATATCTTTTTCATCAATTAATAATTTAGGTTGAATAATATTTGCAATTTTAATTAGTAAATCTTTATGATTAATTTATTTTTTTACATATTCATTTTTAATTAGTATCATATGTTTTTCTTTTTATATTATAAACATTTATTTTATAAATCAATTATTTATTTTTAATATAAATTTTATAATTAAATTTTTAATATTTATTAATTTTCTTTCTATAGGAGGTCTTCCCCCATTCTTAGGATTTTTCCCCAAATGAATTATTATTAATTTTATAATTTTAAATAAATTTTATATTATTTCTTTTATTTTTATTATAATAAGATTAATAACTTTATTTTTTTATATACGTATTGTATATTCTTGTATTTTATTTAATTATATAAAATTAAAATGATTTAATATCTTTTTTAAAAATAATTATTTTTATTTTATTTATTTTAATAGTTTAATTTCAATTTCAGGAATAATTTTTAGAACTTTTTATTTTATTTAAAGGTTTTAAGTTAAATTAAACTAATAGTCTTCAAAATTATTTATAAAGAAATTTCTTTAAGCCTTAGTAATTTTTTTATACCCCTTAAAATTTGCAATTTTAAATCATTATTGAATATAAGACTAAATTTAAATTTTAATAAAAGAGATTACTTCTCGTTAATAAATTTACAATTTATCGCTTATAACTCAGCCATTTTATTTAGCGAAAATGACTTTATTCTACTAATCATAAAGATATTGGAACCTTATATTTTATTTTTGGAATTTGAGCAGGTATAGTAGGAACATCACTAAGATTATTAATTCGAACTGAATTAGGAAATCCTGGTTCTTTAATTGGAGATGATCAAATTTATAACACTATTGTAACAGCTCATGCTTTTATTATAATTTTTTTTATAGTTATACCTATTATAATTGGAGGTTTTGGAAATTGACTTGTTCCTTTAATATTAGGAGCACCTGATATAGCTTTCCCTCGAATAAATAATATAAGATTTTGATTACTCCCCCCTTCATTAACTTTATTAATTTCAAGAAGAATTGTTGAAAATGGATCTGGTACAGGATGAACTGTTTATCCTCCTCTTTCATCAAATATTGCCCATCAAGGAGCTTCTGTTGATCTAGCAATTTTTTCTTTACATTTAGCTGGAATCTCTTCAATTTTAGGTGCAATTAATTTTATTACTACTATTATTAACATACGAATTAAAAATTTATCTTTTGATCAAATACCCTTATTTATTTGATCAGTAGGAATTACTGCTTTATTATTATTACTTTCTTTACCTGTTTTAGCAGGAGCAATTACTATACTTTTAACAGATCGAAATTTAAATACATCATTTTTTGATCCTGCTGGAGGTGGGGATCCTATTTTATATCAACATTTATTTTGATTTTTTGGACATCCTGAAGTTTATATTCTTATTTTACCAGGATTTGGTATAATTTCTCACATCATTTCCCAAGAAAGAGGAAAAAAAGAAACTTTTGGTTGTTTAGGAATAATTTATGCTATATTAGCTATTGGATTATTAGGATTTATCGTATGAGCTCACCATATATTTACAGTTGGTATAGATATTGATACACGAGCTTATTTTACATCTGCAACTATAATTATTGCTGTACCAACAGGAATTAAAATTTTTAGTTGATTAGCAACTCTTCATGGAACTCAAATTAATTATAGTCCTTCAATATTATGAAGATTAGGGTTTGTATTTTTATTTACAGTAGGAGGACTTACAGGAGTAATTTTAGCTAATTCTTCTATTGATATTACTTTACATGATACTTATTATGTAGTAGCCCATTTTCATTATGTTTTATCTATAGGAGCTGTATTTGCAATTTTTGGAGGATTTATTCATTGATACCCACTATTTACAGGATTAACTCTTAATCCTTACTATTTAAAAATTCAATTTATCTCCATATTCTTAGGTGTTAATTTAACTTTTTTTCCCCAACATTTTTTAGGTTTAGCTGGAATACCTCGACGATATTCAGATTATCCAGATAGTTATATTTCTTGAAATATTATTTCATCATTTGGATCATATATTTCTTTATTATCTATAATAATAATAATAATAATTGTATGAGAATCTATAATTAATCAACGAATTATTTTATTTTCATTAAATATTTCTTCTTCTATTGAATGATTACAAAATTTTCCTCCTGCTGAACATTCATATAATGAATTACCAATTTTAAGAAATTTCTAAAATGGCAGATTATATGCAATGGATTTAAACCCCATTTATATAGGATTATCCTTTTTTTAGAATATGGCAACATGATCTAATTTTAACTTACAAAATGGAAATTCACCTTTAATAGAACAAATCATTTTTTTTCATGATCATACAATAATTATTTTAATTATAATTACTATTTTAGTTAGTTATCTAATATTTTCTTTATTTTTTAATAAATATATTAATCGATTTTTATTAGAAGAACAAATAATTGAATTAATTTGAACTATTTTACCTGCTATCACATTAATTTTTATTGCATTACCATCTCTTCGTTTATTATATTTATTAGATGAATTAAACAATCCATTAATAACTTTAAAATCTATTGGACATCAATGATATTGAAGTTATGAATATTCTGATTTCTCAAATATTGAATTTGATTCTTATATAATTCAAAATAATGATCAAAAAAATAATTTTCGATTATTAGATGTTGATAATCGAATTATTTTACCAATAAATAATCAAATTCGAATTCTAATTACAGCAACTGATGTAATTCATTCATGAACAATCCCTTCCCTAGGTATTAAAGTAGATGCTAATCCTGGACGTTTAAATCAAACTAATTTTTTTATTAATCGACCAGGAATTTATTTTGGCCAATGTTCTGAAATCTGTGGAGCAAACCACAGATTTATACCCATTGTAATTGAAAGAATTTCAATTAAAAACTTCATTAATTGAGTTAATAATTATTCATTAGATGACTGAAAGTAAGTATTGGTCTCTTAAACCATTTAATAGTAAATTAACAATTACTTCTAATGAAATAAATTAAATAAAAATTAATATATTATTTTAAAGAATTAGTTAAATTTATATAACATAAATATGTCAAATTTAAATTATTATCATTATAATATTCTTTAATCCCTCAAATAATACCTATTAATTGAATTTTATCTTTTATTTTATTTATTTTAATTTTCATTTTATTTAATATTATAAATTATTATATTTATAATATTTCAAATAAAAACAAAAATTATTTAAAAAATTTTTATATTAACAATTTTCCTTGAAAATGATAAGTAATTTATTTTCAATTTTTGATCCTTCAACTAATTTATTTAATATTCCTTTTAATTGAATAAGAACTTTTTTAGGGATTATATTTATTCCATATACTTTTTGATTAATTCCTAATCGTCAATTTATTTTATGAAATTTTATTATCAATAAATTACATTTTGAATTTAAAAATTTATTAGGTATTAATAGATTTAATGGTTCAACATTTATTTTTATTTCATTATTTTCTTTTATTTTATTTAATAATTTCTTAGGATTATTTCCCTATATTTTTACAAGAACTAGCCATTTAACTATTTCTTTATCTATTTCTTTATCACTTTGATTAAGTTTTATATTTTATGGATGAATTAATAATTCTCAACATATATTTATTCATATAATTCCTCAAGGTACCCCAAAAATTTTAATACCTTTTATAGTTATAATTGAAACTATTAGTAATATTATTCGTCCCGGCACCTTAGCAGTACGACTAATAGCTAATATAATAGCTGGACATTTACTTTTAACTCTTTTAAGTAGAACTGGAATTTCCATATCTAATTATTTTATTATTTTATTAATTTTTTTACAAATTTTATTATTAATCTTAGAATCAGCAGTTGCAGTAATTCAATCATATGTAATTTCTATTTTAAGAACTCTTTATTCTAGAGAAGTTAATTAATGTCAATAAACAATCATCCCTATCATTTAGTAGATTATAGACCTTGACCATTAACTGGAGCTATTGGAACAATAACTTTTGTTACAGGATTAATTAAATGATTTCATAATTTTAATATTAATTTATTATTTTTAGGATATATTATTATTATTTTAACTATATATCAATGATGACGTGATGTATGTCGAGAAGGTACCTTCCAAGGAAAACATACAATTTCAGTTTTAATAGGATTACGATGAGGAATAATTTTATTTATTATTTCTGAAATTTTTTTTTTTATTTCATTTTTCTGAGCATTTTTCCACAGCAGATTATCCCCTAATATTGAAATTGGCTCTATATGACCACCTTCAAATATTATCCCATTTAACCCCTTCCAAATCCCCTTATTAAACACTATTATTCTTATTACTTCAGGAGTTACTGTTACTTGAGCTCATCATGCATTAATAGAAAATAATTTTTCACAAACTAAACAAAGATTATTTATTACTATTTTATTAGGAATTTATTTTTCTATTCTTCAAATTTATGAATATTATGAAGCTCCTTTTACAATTGCCGATAGAATTTATGGATCAACATTTTTTATAGCTACAGGATTCCATGGATTACATGTAATTATTGGAACAATTTTTCTTTTAACTTGTTTTATTCGACATTTATATAATCATTTCTCTAATAAACATCATTTTGGATTCGAAGCTGCAGCATGATATTGACACTTTGTTGATGTAGTATGATTATTTTTATATATTTCTATTTATTGATGAGGTAATTAATTATTTATATAATATATTTAGTATATTTGACTTCCAATCATAAAGTTTAAAATTTTTAATATAAATAATTATTTTATTATTAATATTATCAATTATTATTATAATAATTTCAAATATTATTATATTAATTTCAATATTACTATCAAAAAAATCATTTAAAGACCGAGAAAAATCTTCACCATTCGAATGTGGATTTGACCCAAAATCCTCAGCTCGAATCCCTTTTTCTTTACATTTTTTTTTAATTACTGTAATTTTCTTAATTTTTGATGTAGAAATTGCTTTAATTTTTCCAATAATTTTTACATTTAAAATAGTTAATATAATTATTTGAGCAAAGACTAGATTTTTTTTTTTATTAATATTACTTATTGGATTATACCATGAATGAAATCAAAATATATTAAATTGAACTAATTAATAATAGGATTATAGTTTAATTTATAAAACATTTGATTTGCACTCAAAAAATATTGTATTACAATTTATCTTAAATAAGAAGCAATATTGCATTTAATTTCGACTTAAAGATAGAGTTATTTATACTCCTTATTTAAATTTATTAATTGAAACCAAAATTAGAGGTATATCACTGTTAATGATATTAATGAATTCAAATTCCAATTAAATTTAAATTTGAAATATTTTTTAATTAAGCTGCTAACTTAATTTTTAGTGATTTATCATTAATATTTCTTATTTATATAGTTTATTTAAAACATTACATTTTCATTGTAAAAACAAAAATTTTTTTTTTATAAATATATTTAAAGATTTAAAATCATCTTAATATCTTCAATATTAAACTTTATATTTAAGCTATTTAAATAATTTATAATAATTAATATAAATAATATAAATATTATTCATAAAATAAATCTAAATAAATAAATCTTTAAATTATTTATTTGTATATATATATTAAAAATTGAATATTTTTTTATTATTATATAAATTCCTTGCCCACTATAAAACTCTCTTCATCCCATATCTATATTTTTTATTAACTTTTGACCTAAATTTAAAAAATAATATCTTAAACCATAAGTTGATAAATTAGGTATAAATCATATTAATCTTAAAAATAAACTTAATTCATATCTTATTAAAAACTTATTTAAAGAATAAATCTTTATATTTCTAATTAAATAACCTATTATTAAACCTAAAAAACTAACATATAAAACTATTAATTTTAAATTTAAAGGTAAATAAACTATATAAGGAATAGAAAAAATTAATCATCTTAACATTCTTCCTGTAATAATTCTTATAAATAATAATATAAATATTCTTTTTAATATGATATAATCTTCATCAAATAAATTATAAATACTCAATAAATTATAATCATTTAATATTAAATATATTAATAATCGAATAGTATAAAATATTGTTAATCCTGTAGAAAAATAATACAGATAAAAAACTATAATATTTAAATTTTTTATTATTACTATTTCTAAAATTAAATCTTTAGAATAAAATCCAGCTAAAAAAGGAATACCACATAAAGCTAAATTTGAAATATTTATACATAAAGAAGTTAAAGGAATATATAAATTCAATCCCCCTATAAAACGAATATCTTGATTATCATTTATTAAATGAATAATTACCCCTGCACATATAAATAATAAAGCTTTAAATATAGCATGAGTTAATAAATGAAAAAATGCTAAATCAGCTAATCCTATTCTTAAAATTCTTATTATTAAACCTAATTGTCTCAATGTAGATAAAGCAATAATTTTCTTCAAATCAAATTCATAATTTGCTGAAATTCCTGCTATTATCATAGTTAAACCTGATAAAAGTAATAATATTTTTAAAAAAAATATATCAATTAATAAATTATTAAATCGAATTAATAAATAAACTCCTGCAGTAACTAAAGTTGAAGAATGAACCAAAGCTGATACAGGAGTAGGGGCTGCTATAGCAGCCGGTAATCAAGATCTAAAAGGAATTTGAGCTCTTTTAGTTATAGCTGCAATAATAACTATTATACTAATAATATATATTTCTAAATCTATAATCATAAAATCCAAATAAAAAATATAATTTCAACTACCATAATTTATTATTCAAGAAATAATCATTAAAATAAAAACATCCCCAATTCGATTTGATAAAGCAGTTAATATCCCAGCGTTATAAGATTTTAAATTTTGATAATAAATAACTAAACAATAAGAAACTAACCCCAAACCATCTCAACCTAATAAAATTCTAATAATATTTGGACTAACAATTAATAAAATTATAGATATAATAAATAATAAAACTAATAAAATAAAACGATTTAAATTTATTTCAGAATACATATATCTTTTTCTATAATAAATAACAGAAGAAGAAATTATTATAACAAATATCATAAATAAAAAAGATATTCAATCTAATAATAAAGATATAACAATATTTATAGAATTAAAAGAAATTAATTCTCACTCTATAAAAATAATTTTATTTTCTATAATAAAATATATTATTATAAAAAAATTTATTAAACTAAAAAAAAACAAAAAAAAAAATCTAATAAAACATATACATCACAAATAAAAACTATTAATTTTAACTATAATTTAAGATGAACTTACTCATTGTCATATATTTGATACCACAAATCAATATTTTATTTTAAATTACTTAAATTAAAATCAAATTATAAAATAGTCAATTTTTAAAATTAAAATATTTAATGGTAATCAATGTAATAATAATAATAAATATTCTCGTGATACCCCCATATAAAAACTATATAATCTTACATTATATTTTCCATGTTGAGAATAGGAATATAAATATAAACTATATCTAGCTCTAAAAAATGAAATTATTATTAATATTAATATTGTTATTCAAGATCAACTTAATAATCTATTAATTAAACTAATTTCCCCTATTAAATTTAAAGAAGGAGGAGCTGCTATAGCAGCTGATAATAATAAAAATCATCATAATCTTATTGAAGGTATTAAATTAATTATTCCTTTATTTATAAATAATCTTCGACTTAATAATCGCTCATAATTAATATTAGCTAAACAAAATAATCCAGAAGAACATAAACCATGACCAATTATTAATACATAAGAACCTAAAAATCCCCAATAATTTATTGTTATAATTCCCCCAATTACTAACCCTATATGAGCTACAGAAGAATAAGCAATTAATGATTTTATATCTACTTGACATAAACATTTTAATCTAATATAAAATCTTCCAACTAATCTAATAATAATTCAAAAAAAATTAATTTTTAATGAAATATCTTGAATAAAAATTATTAAACGTATTAATCCATATCCCCCTAATTTCAATATAATCCCGGCTAAAATTATAGATCCTGAAACTGGAGCTTCAACATGAGCTTTTGGTAATCACAAATGAACAAAATATATAGGTATTTTAACTAAAAAAGCTAAAATTATAGAAAAATATAAAAGATATAAATTACAATTATAAAATTTTATGAAATAAAATTTTATACAATTTATTTCATTAAAAATAAAAAAAATACCAATTAATATAGGTAATGAAACAAATAAAGTATAAAATAAAAGATATACTCCAGCTTGAATTCGTTCTGGTTGATACCCCCATCCAATAATTAATATTAAAGTAGGAATTAATCTTCCTTCAAAAAATATATAAAATATAAATAAATTTATAACAGAAAAAGTTAGATATAATATAATTAACAAAAAAATGATATTAAACAAAAAAAAATTATAAAAATATTGATATTTAAAAATATTTTCACTTGCTATAATTATTAAAGTACAAATTCAAATACTTAAAATAATTAAACCAAAAGATATTATATCATATCCTAATATATATCTTAAATTACAATAATTTATAATATTAATTGTTATATTAGAAAATAAAAATATTATTAAAAATAATAATATTTGAACCAATCAAAATATATTTTTTTTAAAACATAAAGGAATTATAAAAATTATTAAAAATAAAAATTTTATCATTTATAATAATCTAAATCTTTGAAAATAATCATTTCCGTAACTACGAATTATTAATACTAAAATAGAAATTCCTAAAGCTCCTTCACAAACAGAAAAAACTAAAAAAACTATTAATATATATATATCAAATTCAATATAATTTAAATAGAAAAGTATCAACAAATAAATTCTTAAAACAATAAATTCTAATCTCAATAATATAATTAATAAATGTTTATGTTTTGATACAAAAATTATATTTCCAATTATAAATATAATAAAAATAATAAATCATATATTTAACATTAATATTAATTAGTTTTTATAGTTTATTTAAAACATTGGTCTTGTAAATCAAAAATAAATTATTATTTTAACAAAAATAAATTATTATTTTAAAAACTTCAAAGAAAAAGAACTTCTTTATCAATAATCTCCAAAATTATTATTTTATTTAAACTACTCTTTGAAATTATAATTTTTTATATTTTTTTAACTTACTTTTCATTAATAATATTTTTTTTAAAACACCCCTTATCAATAGGATTATTAATTTTAATTCAAACTTTTTTAATTTGTTTAATTTCAGGATTATATATTTATACTTATTGATTTTCTTATATTTTATTTTTAACATTCTTGGGGGGATTACTTGTTTTATTTATTTATGTATCTAGTATTGCCTCTAATGAATTATTTAAATTTAAATTTAATAATAAAATATTATTAATATTAATACTAATAATAATAATTTTATTATTTATTTTTTTTATAATAAAATTTAATTGAATAAATTTATTAATTAATTCATTTAATTTAGAAAAATATTATAATTATTTAATTATTATTAATAATAATAATAATATTAATTTAACTAAATTATATAATGAACAAACTTATTTATTAATAATTATAATAATTATTTATTTATTTATTACTTTAATTGCAGTAGTAAAAATTACAAATATTTTTTACGGACCTCTTCGATCAAATTAATTAATGTTAAATAAATTTAAACCTTTACGTAATAATCACCCTATTATTAAAATTTTAAATAATTCATTAATTGATTTACCTTCCCCTATTAATATTTCATCTTGATGAAACTTTGGTTCTTTACTTGCTCTTTGCTTAATTATTCAAATTATTACAGGTTTGTTCTTAACTATATATTATACAGCAAATATTGAAATAGCATTTTATAGAATTAATTACATTTGTCGAAATGTTAATAATGGCTGATTAATTCGAACTTTACATGCTAATGGTGCTTCTTTTTTTTTTATTTGTATTTATCTCCATATTGGACGAAGAATTTATTATGAATCATTTAACTTAAAATATACATGAATAGTAGGAGTAATTATCTTATTTATTTTAATAGCAACAGCTTTTATAGGATATGTTCTACCTTGAGGACAAATATCTTTTTGAGGAGCAACAGTTATTACTAATTTATTATCAGCAATCCCCTACTTAGGGAACATATTAGTACAATGAATTTGAGGAGGATTTGCTGTAGATAATGCAACATTAACTCGATTTTATTCTTTTCACTTTTTACTTCCTTTTATTCTATTAATATTAATTATAATTCATTTATTATTTTTACATCAAACAGGATCAAATAATCCTTTAGGAATTAATAGAAATTTAGATAAAATTCCTTTTCATCCATTTTTTACATTTAAAGATTTAATCGGAGCAATTATTTTTTTATTTTTATTAATCTTATTAATTTTAACTAATCCAAATTTATTGGGAGACCCTGATAATTTTATTCCAGCTAATCCTTTAGTAACTCCAGTACATATTCAACCAGAATGATATTTTTTATTTGCTTATGCTATTCTACGATCAATTCCAAATAAACTAGGAGGAGTAATTGCTTTAATTATATCTATTTTAATTTTAATTATTCTTCCATTTACTTTTAATAAAAAAATTCAAGGAATTCAATTTTACCCCATTAATCAAATATTATTTTGATTTATAGTTATAACAGTAATTTTATTAACTTGAATTGGAGCTCGCCCAGTAGAAAATCCTTATATTTTTACAGGTCAATTTTTAACTATTATATATTTTTCTTATTTTATCATTAATCCACTAATTAATAAAATTTGAGATGAATTAATTTTTAATTAACTAATTAATGAGCTTGTCTAAAAGCATTTGTTTTGAAAACTTAAGAAAGAAATTTATTCTATTAATTTATACTAAAAATATATTATTAAATTAAATAAATTTTTAAACCAATAAATAATAATAAAAAATTCAAAGAAATAGGTAAATAAATTTTTCAACATAAATATATTAATTTATCATAACGATATCGAGGTAAAGTACCTCGAACTCAAATAAAAAAAAAAGATAAAAATACTAATTTTAAATAAAAAATTAAACTTAATTCATAACCCCCTAAATAAATAATTCTAAACAATAAACTTATAAACATAATTCTAGTATATTCAGCTAAAAAAATTAAAGCGAATCCTCCTCTTCTATATTCAACATTAAACCCTGAAACTAACTCTCTTTCCCCCTCTGCAAAATCAAAAGGAGTTCGATTAGTTTCAGCTAATCTAGATACTAATATACAAAATCTTAAAGGTATTATTAAAAAAATAAATCATATTAATGATTGAAAATAATTAAATTTAATTAAATTAAAATCTATAACTATTACAATACAAGATAATAAAATTAATCTTAATCTTACTTCATATGAAATAGTTTGAGCCACTGATCGTAATCCCCCTAATAAAGAATAGTTTGAATTAGAGGATCAACCTGCAATTATAATAGTATATACTCCTATACTTGTACAACAAAAAAAAAATAATAAACCTAAATTAAAACTAATTATATTAAAATAATAAGGAATTATTAATCAAGCCATTAAAGATAAAATAAATCTAATAATAGGAGAAAAATAATAAGAAAAATAATTTGAATAATTCAAATATATTTGTTCCTTTCTAAATAATTTAATAGCATCAGAAAATGATTGTAATAATCCTATATAACCTACTTTATTAGGCCCTTTACGAATTTGAATATAACCTAATACTTTTCGTTCTAATAATGTCAAAAAAGCAACTCCAATTAATACCCCAACAATTAAAATTAATATTCCAATTAAAATATTTAAATAATCATAAATAATCATTTTACTATATATATAATAAAATTATATATTTATGACTTCTAAAATCATTACATTTTTCTGTCAAAATAGCTTAATAAATTTATTATTTATTAATTTAATTTTATTAATATTCTATTAAATAAAATTATTTTAAATATTTAATCCTTTCGTACTAAAACATTTTAATTTTTTAAAGATAGAAACCAACCTGGCTTACACCGGTTTGAACTCAGATCATGTAAGATTTTAATGATCGAACAGATCAAAACTTTAAACTTCTACATTCAAATTTTATCTTAATCCAACATCGAGGTCGCAAACTTTTTTTTTTATTTGAACTAAAAAAAAAAATTACGCTGTTATCCCTAAGGTAATTTTTTCTATTAATCATTAAATATGGATCAATTATTCATTAATTTATGTTTTTAATTATAAAAAAGTTTTTTTAATTTTTTTATCACCCCAATAAAATTTTAAAATTTATTTAATAATAAAAATTTATAAAAAAATTTAAATAAATTTTAAAATAAAACTCTATAGGGTCTTCTCGTCTTTTAAATAAATTTTAGCTTTTTTACTAAAAAATTAAATTCTAATTTTAAATAAGAGACAGTTTATATTTCATTAAATCCTTCATACAAGTCTTCAATTAAAAGACTATTGATTATGCTACCTTTGTACAGTCAATATACTGCAGCCATTTAAAATTTTTCAGTGGGCAGATTAGACTTTAAATTATAATCAAAAAGACATGTTTTTGATAAACAAGTGAATATAAATATTTGCCGAATTCCTTTTATTTAATTTTTAAAAATTTAAATTAAAATTTTTAAATTTATATACTAATTTTATCATTATTTCTAATTTTATTATATTAAAAATTATCTTTTTATAAAAACTTAAATTTTTCTATTAAAAATTTTATTTATAAATAAAATTTTTTATAAAAAAATATAATTTATAAACAATATAAATTTTAAAAATTTTAAATTAAAATTTATTTATTATAAAAATTTAATTTAAAGATTATCCCTTAAATTATTAAATTTTTTTTATTTTTTAAAAAATAATTTTTAAAAAATAAAAAAAAATTCTAAATTAAATTTATTTCTAAAAAAACTAGATATATTTAAAAACGATTAACATTTCATTTCAAATTAATTATTTAAAATATTTTTACAACAATAACTTTTATAATTAATTATCTCTTTTAAATTCGAGATCTTTTTAATCAAATAAAATTTTTAATAAACTCTGATACACAAGATACAATAAATTAAATTTACTTTTATAAAAATTAATTTTCATAATATTTCAATTTTCTTTTACAATACTAATAATCTATAAATTTAAAAATTTTTTCTTAAATATATACTATAACCCCCCAATTATAAATATATAAATAATATATAATTTTAATATTTTAATTTTAAAAATTTTTTTATTATTTTTATTTTATTTAAATTTTCCCCTATCAAATTAATTAAATAAATAATATCTTTTCAATGTAAATGAAATACTTTACCAAGCTATAATTTGTCTTTCTAGAAACACTTTCCAGTACTTCTACTTTGTTACGACTTATTCCAATTTTTAAATGAAAGCGACGGGCAATATGTACATATTTTAATTATTAATCATTTTATAAAAATATATAAAATTACATTTAAATCCACTTTTAATTATTTTTTACAAAATAATATCCATTTTAAATAAAATTATTGTAATCCATTATATTCTTAATTATAATCTGCATCTTGATCTGAATTAATTTTTATTATAAATTTTAAAATATTATTTTTTTATAAAAATATTTTTTTAACAACGATATACAAAATAATTTAATTAAGTAAATTTATTCGTGGATTATCAATTATTAAACAGATTCCTCTAAATGAACTAAAATACCGCCAAATTATTTAAGTTTCAATAATTAATTATTTAATTTTTTAGTATTAAAAATTTAAATTTTTAATAATAGGGTATCTAATCCTAGTTTATTTATAAAATTTATTAAATCAAAAATAAATAAATAAATTTTAATTAAAATAAAATTTCACTTAATAATTTAATATTTAATTTATACTTATTATTTTTATTATTACTAAAAAAATTTATTTTAATTTTTGTATAACCGCAACTGCTGGCACAAAATTTGTTATTAATTTTAATATTACTAAATCTTAATTTCTTAAATTTTTAATATTAATTACTGCATAAAAAAATTTTTAAAATATTATAAATTCACACCAAAATTTACATGTAAAATAAATTATTAATAAATTTATAAAACCATAAATATTTATCTATAAATAAAATTTTTTAAATAGAATTATTTTATTAATTATTTTTTTTTTTTTTTTTTTTTTTTTATTTTTTTTTTCTAACATTAAAATTGAAAATTAATATAAAAATAAATTTATTAAAATTCTTATTAAAAATAATATATTAATAATATTAATTTTAATTAAATAAAAAAATTATCTAATTATTTATTTTAATAATAAATTAAATATTTAAATTAATTATATATATATATATATTATAAAATTAAATATATTTATTAAATATTTAATTTATAAATCAAAGATTTATTTATATTAATAGAAATTCAAGCCCATTTTTAATAATTTATATTATAAATAAAAAAAA